CTCCAGAAGATGTTGATCGTAAATAACAGGATTGTTTATGAAAAAAAACTAATAAAAATTCGCATTCAGATACATAAGAATTGTACAAGAACCAAAATAGTCTTTTATTTTCTTTTGAAAAAACATAAATAGTTTTATTACTCTGAATAGTTTTATTCAGATTCTGATATTTATGTAGAAAGAATCGCAATAAATGTAAAGAGGGAACATCTTGAATCCAGCATTGAAGGATTTGAACCAAAATTTCAAAATGGATAGGATGGGGTATTAGTATATCTAAAACATTATTTAAATGAGATAATTTGTCCTCTAAAAAAGGAAATATTGAATGAATAGATCCTAAATTCTGAGATTTTGGTATTTCTTTTTCTTCGGAGGAAGATACTAATCGTAGCGAGAATGGAATTTCCACAATGACTGAAAAACCCTTTGATACCATTTGAGAATAAAAAAAATGAGAATAAAAATAATTGGTGTGTCCACCGAATCTATTTTGATTAGAATCATTAACCAAATCAATCAAAAAATTCTGTTGATACATTCGAATAATTAAACGTTTTACAAGTACTAAACTAAATTTATTGTCATAACCAATAAATTCGATAGGTTCGTAAAAAATCGAACCATTTAAACTATCATCATGAGCAAGTGTGTAAATATACTCCTGCAAGAGAAGCGGATATAGGAAGTGTTGTTGCGGAGATCTATCTTTTTTTAAATACTCTTGTAATTCTTCCATTTACATTTTTCTACTTGAATACAGAGACACAAGACAGGAGGCATTTCTTGGATTATCAAATGATACATAGTGCAATATGGTCCGAACAGGGTATATAATTACAGTATATATAGTTAAGAAATAAAGATAGACCCCGGAGACTCCAATCAACAGGATCCTTTTCCTCTCCTTTTCTATAGGTTTTCTCCTTTGTTAAAAGAGGGTAAAAAATCCTTTATTTTTGCAACCCGATCGCTCTTTTAATTTTGGAAAAAATTCTATTCTCTTTACTTTATCAGTATACTGTTTCTTCTACACATCCGTCTCCAAGAGAATAGTTAGGATTTTTTTTCATAAAAAAATAAAAAATAATCAATGATTTACTCGCATAAAAACCTTTTTCTGCACTGGCACTAATCTATTTTTAACATCCAAATTAGATCGGGTAATTATTCCAATTTTAAGAATATAAGCTCGTTGCTTTTTGTTTTACCAAAATTAGGGCTAAAAGACGATATCCATTTATTCACTAGACCCAACTGTAAATTTATTTTGTCTCCTTCCAAAAATAAAAACAATTAATAATATATATATATACAGTTAAGTTAAGGATAAATTAAAAGTTCTATTTTAATTTTAATAAAAAAATTATTACGACATGCTGTTTTTTCCTTCATTACCTTTTAAGATCAGTCGTGGTCTTATATAGACTCTACCTATAGTCTGGACGAATTCGTTGCTTCATCCAAATGTGTAAAAGATCATAGTCGCACTTAAAAGCCGAGTACTCTACCGTTGAGTTAGCAACCCGGATTGTAGATACGATAAAAAAAAATTTTTTTGATCCCATCCCGCCAAAATAAAAAGATTGAACTAGCAACAAATTAAATTTAAAAGAAAGATTTTTTTAATCAATTATAAACACCAATCCACTAAAATGGGTAGGATTGGATTAAAAAATAATAAATTCTCAAATAAATTCTCATATAGATATATCTAATATCTATAATCAAAACTTATACCCATTTTTCTCTTGATCCATTCCATTTTTTTTTTTTTTACGTCTTGTATACCAGTAAATTCAGTAAACACATCCTTATGACTAAGGTGACTAAGGCTAAAGCGAAGGAAAAAAAATAAATATGAGGCAGGAATAAACAGATCCATTTTATTTATCTACGATCAAATTATATTTGTTCGGTACACCATTGTCAATATGATATAGAATGCTGAGAAAAAAATTCTAAATAAATCAAATTAAGGCCTTGTGTTGGATTGGCACAATATAAGTAAAAAAATCAATTTGAATGCAAAAATAAATAAAGGCAGGATAGAGAAAAATATCGAGTTGATTCAATCAAAAGAGGTACAATAACCGAAATTCACCCTGTCTTTGTCGGTAAATTAAATTCCCACAATAAAAAATAAATAATAAAATAATGAGTGAGCAAAAAAAAGAGCAAACAAATTATGGAGAAATAATTATACAAAGATAGATGCTAGTACCCTCTCTTTTTTATTCAATTTTTTTTTTTATTTAATTAAATTAACAGTTAACCCAATATTCCTTCTTTAAATAATTCTGTCTTCCTTAAAATATCATGAACAGTTACTGTGGGTTGAGCGCCATTTTCAAGGAAATATAGAATAGCGGGAACATTTGAATAGGTTTGATTCTTTATCGGATCGTAAAAACCTACCTTCCGAAGATCTCTTCCTTCTCTTCGGGATCGAACATCAATTGCAACGATTCGATAGATGGCTCATCGGGATAGATGTAGATAAACAATGCCCCCCCTAGAAACGTATAGGAGGCTTTATCCTCATACGGCTCGAGAAAAAATGATTCTAAATTTCTGTATATAACGGCAAATATATCCATAAAATACTGAATAAATAATGAATTAGACTATGATTAAAGTGGTTTTTTCTTCCTCTTTCCTTACGAAAGTTAAAAAGATCTCATTCGTACTCATAACTCAAGTTGGGTAATTCTGAGGAAATCCTTAGATATTTATTGAGCCGTCTCTAACCTCTTTTGTTTGTCTCGAATCAATTTTTATTCCACATTTTGATCCAAATTGTTGAGACAATTGAAAATAGTGTTTCCTTGTTCCGGAATCCTTTATCTTTGTTTTGTGAAATCATTGGGTTTAGACATTACTTCGGTGATCCTTACTCCTTTCAAAAGGGCAGCAACATACCCTTTAGTTTTTTTTTTATTATTTTTTTCTATAGAAAAAATAAGAGAGATTGATTCCCTTGTGATACACTTTTGATCGAAATAGTTTTATGAATTCCGATTATATAATTTATCCATTTATATTAAAAATTGATATTATAGAGGATATATTTACAAAGTTGGTTCAACTTATTGATTTTTATTGTCACTAACCCTAGATTCTTCCCCCCGATAAATGAATCTCAATCCTTTCTGCTCGAGCTTCATCATGTACTTTTTATTTAGATTAGAACCCAACACAAACTAGGTTCCTAGTAAAAAGAACAAACTATGTCGAGCCAAGAGCATCTTCATTCTTATAGAAAATGGCGGATGTAAGAATCCACAGTCAATCATGTCCTTCAAGTCGCACGTTGCTTTCTACCACATCGTTTCAAACGAAGTTTTACCATAACATTTCTCTTATTTAATTTAAAACTGATATGGAATTGATTCAACATGAAATCATGAATAGTCATTGGATCAACTGATATATGTATATATTATTATATATTATGATATGGCCGGCCGTATAGTTTTGATTTTATATTATATCTATAAATAGTCTCTATAATTTAATATTATGACGATCAATCATGAAGGATCCTTTATTTTTCTTGAACAAATAAATTAAAAACCTCAAAGAAAGGGGCTCTAATGAATTCCCAATTCCAGAATAAAATCTATTTTTAATCAAATAAACTATTCCAATGACCCACGAAGGTTGGAAAGTTTATCGATAATATATAGATTTATTGCACTTCTTCGAATACCAAAACAAAGATTTATATCATAAAAATTAAGTTAAAAAATTAAATATCTTTATTTCCAACTGCATTTGACACTTGATTCTGTTTGTAAGAAACCAAAAAAATTCTTAAGAATCATTCTTAGAATTCAGAACGAAAGATTGTTCTCTTTAACAATTTTCTGTTTAATGTTGGAAACAATGTGATCCAATCTGCCCTTTATAGCAGAAAGGGTCTGGGACGGAAGGATTCGAACCTCCGAGTAACGGGACCAAAACCCGTTGCCTTACCGCTTGGCCACGCCCCATTTGAATTTCTATTCAACACTAATAAATACTAATATTATATTAGTATTGGTTATTCGTCAATTCTAGTATGTAATATATTGTTGCTAGGTTTCTATACATATAGAATCAAAAAATTCATTGATCATTACATTGAATTCTATTAAGATATTGTATGAAAGTATAATTCTTTGTATTCTCGTTTGAGAATTGAAAGGGGTTTTTGATTTGGGATAGTTCAAAGAAAAAGAAGGATTTTTTGGCCTGCTTTTTTCATTTTTACCTTATATTATAAAAATGACTCAATCAAAATTAAATTATCTAATCTACAAGAACGAAATTTTTGTTATGCTTAATATCTTTAGTTTAATCTGTATCTGTCTTAATTCTATCCCTTATTTGAGTTCGAGTAGTTTTTTCTTCGCCAAATTGCCCGAGGCTTATGCTTTTTTCAATCCACTCATAGACATTATGCCTATCATACCTCTATTCTTTTTTCTCTTAGCCTTTGTTTGGCAAGCTGCTGTAAGTTTTCGATGAAATCTTCAATATTCTCCTAAATTCATGATTTTTTGAAAAAAAAAAAACACACACACACTTCATTATAGCATATGCGGTACGAAAAAAATGGGTAATCTATTCCCCTAAAAAAATGATCTTGGAGATTTTGTAATGCTTACTCTCAAACTCTTTGTTTATACAGTAGTGATATTCTTTGTTTCTCTCTTCATCTTCGGATTCTTATCTAATGATCCAGGACGCAATCCTGGACGTGAAGAATAAACATAAGACATTTTTAGCTTTGCTTTTTTTAGGAATTCTTTATTCCATTAACTATTTTAATCAAGGGATCCAGTGATGAGGGATAGCGGAGAGAGAGGGATTCGAACCCTCGGTATAAATAAAATCGTACAACGGATTAGCAATCCGCCGCTTTAGTCCACTCAGCCATCTCTCCCAACTCAAAATTGAAAATTTTTTATGTGATATAACAGGTAAAATAGATTCTTATTAGAATAGAAAAATAT